TATCAATTAGAATAATTTATGGTTGGCTTGGTTGGACTAAAAAAATGAAGTATCCAGGCTCCGTTTAGAAAAAACCCAATTGGATTGGTAAGATATCTATGATTGCTATTCATATTTTTTCTTTGTAATTTGTAAAGAGATCCTAATTGTCAAGCAAAGTTATCTCAACTCTAATAAATACTTGTATAAAATGAATTGAAAAAAAAAAAAGAAATACAAAAAGAAATGGTAATGGGAGCATTTGTCCTATATGTACAAATCCAAATCGGGCGGATCTTTACCCGGAGTAGAGCATAAACCTAAAAAGATGAAACAGACCCATTCAGGAACAAGAAAATACCATCGCGGTTTGGATTAAATCTCGATGAAAGAATACATCAATGAGAAGTTAATTCGATAAGTTTAATGACCCTTTCTTATAACTTCTAATTTTATACTGGAAAATCGAAAATAGAAATATAAAAAAGGAGTCAAAACTCCTCTTTATTGAAAAATCGAAGAAAAGCCCTTTCGTTAGAAGTAAGAAAGAACCTTTCTAGAAAAAAAGAAAGAGGACTGGAATCTATACATTGATTCACAATTTTTTTGAACCGTATGCATCAAAAGGTGCATGTACGGTTCCTAAGGAATACAATTTTACCCTAATCAACCGACTTTATCGAGAAAGATTACTTTTTTTAGGCCAAGGTATTAATAGCGAGATTTCGAATCAACTTATTGGTCTTATGGTATATCTCAGTATCGAGGATGAGACCAAAGAGCTGTATTTGTTTATAAACTCTCCTGGGGGCTGGGTAATACCTGGGGTGGCTATTTATGATACTATGCAATTTGTGCGACCAGATGTCAATACAGTATGCATGGGATTAGCCGCTTCAATGGGATCTTTTATCCTGGTCGGAGGAGAAATTACCAAACGTCTAGCATTCCCTCACGCTTGGCGCCAATGAGGTTTTTATTTGAGAGAAAAAAGAAGACTATGCCTTCGCCATATGAATACTAAGTAATAATAGCATGGCACTTCGAATTCGATATGAGAAATTTTTGTATTGTTTTTTTTTCAAAACATTAGATTCTGTATCGAGAGAGTAGTATGAGATAAGGGGTATTTCCGATTTTCTCTTATCTATCGGGAGTTCGGTTCAGCGTCACAAACTTTTTTGTTTTCATACCGTAGAGTTCTTAACAATATTTATGTTATGAAAGAGTACGAAAAAAAAAAATATTTTTTCCTTATTTGATCGGATTAAAAAGAAACTTTGGGATTGCTGAATCACAGACAAAAAAAAGAAAAAAGAAACATATAAAGCAACGGAGCCATCATAGTATTTTTTAACTCCTCCGAAAGGAAGGATGGCAATTTGATTATTTACCCATTGGAGTCTGATAGATTCTATTTTTCTCTTTCTTCAATAGAAAGGAGGGGGGTCAATTTTCTTTTAGAGCCGTATGCACAAAAGATGCCTGTACGGTTGTTCAATTCTATCTTTTTTCTATTCTTTATCTTTCTTTTCTCTTTGCTTTATCATGCGAGATAGGAGAAGCTTTTATTTTGTTATATCATCAGGGTAATGATGCATCAACCTGCTAGTGGTTTTTATATGGCACAAGTAACCGAATGTGTCGTGGAAGCGGAAGAACTGCTGAAACTGCGTGAAACCCTCACAGGGGTTTATGTACAACGAACGGGCAAACCCTTCTGGGTTGTATCCGAAGATATGGAAAGAGATGTTTTTATGTCAGCAACAGAAGCACAAGCTTATGGAATTGTTGATCTTGTAGCGATTCAATGAAAATAACATGGATTTCGCGCAAATCACAGATTTGCGATTTTATCTTCGAATTGAATATTCTATTAAATTGAATATTCTATTAAATAGAAGTAATTCATCATCATTCGGTTAGGATCAATCTAAACCAACCCATCATATTATGTATACGATTCAACATGCCAACTATTAAACAACTTATTAGAAATACAAGACAGCCAATCAGAAATGTCACGAAATCCCCCGCTCTTCGGGGGTGCCCTCAGCGTCGAGGAACATGTACTAGGGTGTATGTGCGACTCGTTTAGATCATGAGCTGGCACAAAAGAAAGAAAACGACTTTTACAGTATCAATGATCAGTACCGGTGAATGGGATAGGATGGAAAAAGGAACTCCATTCATTATTAAAAAAAAACTCTATCATATCCCTCTATTGTGTATGAAGTTTATGGTTTCCGTTGGTGTAAATCCAATCACCTGAATTTAAGATGATAAGAAATTCTCCATTGGTAACAAATGGTTATCCATTAAGCGGAGGAAATCTTATTTTAAAAGCATAAAACATAAAGATTAGTTAGGCTCCCAATCTGGCAAGAACGGACTAAGAGGGTCAGCTACCCAGCAAACTTTCATAATTAAATACCGTTACTGTATAGGTAGATCTGATTGTGAAAGACCTATTACTGGATAATTCATGGGTAGAGCCAAAGCGTGTGAACTATACAAGTTC